ATGATGAAAACGAACAAAAATACTTGCCCAAAACGTATGACCCCTTTTTGAGGGGACCATATCGTGGAACAATAAAAAAATTCTATTCACATATGATCATGAATGATTTAATCACTTCTACAGATACGGAGGATTCCATAGAAATCAATTGGATAAATAAGATTTATGGGCTACTTCCTAATAATTCTAATTATTCCAGAAAATTTGAACATCAAAAGAATCCGCCTGATAGGGAATCATTACTGAATTATATTGGTAATTCCTTAACCTCAATCAAAGAATTTCCTTTTGAGCCTGCACCCATTTTGCATTTTAAAAAATATTCTTTATTGAGAGAGCAAACAAGAATTGATTTTGAAAATCAAACAAAAGCTTTAAAATGGGTATTCGATGTAATTACAACTGATCCAAACGATCAAACAATAATTAGAAATAAATCTATTGGAATAGAAGAAATCCATAAAAGGGTTCCTCGGTGGTCATACAAATTAACTGATGATTTGGAAGAACAGGAGGAAGAAAATGAGGAAGAATCTAAGGAAGATCATGAAATTCGTTCAAGAAAAGCCAAACGCGTAGTAATTTATACTGATAACAATCAGAATACCAACCCTATTACAACTACAAATAATACTAATAATAGTGATCAAGCAGAAGAGGTGGCTTTGATACGTTACTCGCAACAATCGGATTTTCGTCGGGATATAATCAAAGGATCCATGCGTGCTCAAAGACGTAAAACGGTTATTTGGGAAATGTTTCAAGCAAATGTGCATTCTCCGCTTTTTTTGGATCGAATAGACAAAACATTTTTTTTTTCTTCTTTTTATATCTCTGAAATGATGAATCTCATTTTTAGGAATTTGGTGGGGAGAGAACCAGAATTGGGGAGAGAACCAGAACCAGAATTGGGGAGAGAACCAGAACCAGAATTGGAAATTTCACATTTTGATTTTGAGGAGGAAGAGACAAGGGAAAAAGAGAAAAAAAACGAAGAAAAAAAAGATAAAAATGAACGTATAGTAATATCAGAAACTTGGGATAGCATTATATTTGCTCAAGCAATAAGAGGTTTGATGTTAGTAACCCAATCTTTTCTTAGAAAATACATTGTATTGCCTTCATTGATAATTGCTAAAAATATTGGCCGTATGTTATTATTCCAATTCCCCGAATGGTATGAGGATTTGAAGGAGTGGAATAGAGAAATGCATGTTAAATGCACTTATAATGGTGTTCAATTATCAGAAACAGAATTTCCCAAAGATTGGTTAACAGACGGTATTCAGATAAAGATTCTATTTCCTTTCTGTTTGAAACCTTGGCGAAGATCTAAAATACGATCTCATCCTAGGGATCAAATAAAAAAAAAAGGAAAAAAAGACAATTTTTGTTTTTTAACGGTTTGGGGAATGGAAGCGGAATTCCCTTTTGGGAATCCCCGAAAACGACCTTCCTTTTTTGAACCCATTTATAAAGAACTCCAAAAAAAAGTTAGAAAAGTTAAAAAGGATTTCTTTCTACTTCTAAAAGTTTCAAAAGAAAAAACAAGATGGATCATTAAAATACTTCTAGTTCTAAAACGAATAATGAAGGAAATTCAAAAAGTAAACCCAATATTCTTATTTGAATTGAGCAAGGTGAAAGTATATGAAACGGCTGAAAATGGAAAAGATTCCGAAATAAATAATAAGATTATTCACAAATCAACCATTCAAATCCAATCCATGAATTGGACAAATTATTCATTCATAGAAAAAAAGATGAAAGATCTTTCTGATAGAACAATCACAATCAGGAATCAAATAGAACGAATCACAAAAGACAAGAAAAAAATAATTCTAACTTGTGCTGATAAAAGATCAAAATCACAGAAACATATTTGGCAGATATTCCAAAGAATAAATATACGATTAATACGTAAATCACATTATTTTATGAAATCTCTGATTGAAAATATATATATAGATATCTTGCTATGTATGATTACCATTCACAGGATCCATTTCCAACTTTTCTTTGAATCAACAAAAAAAATAATCAATAAATCCGTTTACAACGATCAAACAAATCAGGAAGGAATTGATGAAAGAGATCAAAATACAATGAACTTTTTTTCCACTATAAAAAAGTCCTTTTCGAATACTAATATTAGTAATAGTACAAAAATGTATTATGACTTATCCTCCTTGTCCCAAGCATATGTATTTTACAAATTATCACAAACCCAATTACTTAACAAGTATCAATTGAAATCTCTACTTCAATATCAGGGGACTTATCCTTTTATTAAGGATAAAATCAAGGATTATTGTATGACACGAGGAATATTTGATTACAATTCAAGACATAAGAAAATTCATAAGTCTGGAATGATTGAATGGAAAAACTGGTTAAAGGGGCATTATCAATACAATTTATCTAAAACCAAATGGTCGCGGTTAGTACCGCAAAAATGGCGAAATAGAATCAATCAACGTTATAGGATTCAAAATAAGGACTCAATTAAAGCGGATTCATATAAAAAAGAAAAAGACCAATTAATTCATTACGTGAAACAAAATTACTATGCAACGGATTCATTGACAAATCAAAAAGAAAAATGGAAAAAACACTACAGATATGATCTTTTATCACATAAATATATGAACTATGGGGATAAGGAGGATTTTGATATTTATGGGTCAAGATTACAAGTAAACGGGGTTCACAAAATTCCATATAATTTCAATAAACCAAAATCCGAATCATTTTATGTATTGGTAAGTACAGCTATTAGTGATTATCTAGAAGAAGGATATATTATTGATACGCATAAAAATCTAGATAGAAAATATTTTGATTGTAGAATTCTCCACTTTTGTCTTAGAAAAAATATCAATATTGAGACCTGGACCAATACACATATCGGTACCAAAATTGATAAAAATACTAAGACTGAAAAAAAAATCAACAACAAATTGAAAAAAAAAGATATTTTTTCTCTTATGATTCATCAAGAAATCAACCCATCCAATCAAAAAAGTATTTTTTTTAATTGGATGGGAATGAATCAAGAAAGAGTTTATCATACCATATCAAATCTAGAATCTTGGTTCTTCCCAGAATTTGTCTTACTTTTTGATGCATATAAGATTAAACCATGGATTATACCAATCAAATTACTTCTTTTTGACTTTTATTTTTATAAAAATAAAAGTCAAAATAAAAACATCAATATAAATAGAAAAAATAATCTTCAGATGATATCTCATCAAAAAAAATATCTTAAATTAGAAAATTCCAACCAACAAAAAAATGAGCAACAGGACCAAGTAAATCTTGTATCAGATCTACGAAAAGAAAACAAAAAAAAAGATATTGAAGAGAATTATGCGAGATCAGACATTACCATTAAAAAAGGTAAGAAGAAAAAACAATCCAAGAAAAACAAGAAAGCAGAACTAGATTTCTTCCTGAAAAAATATTTCCTTTTTCAATTAAGATGGGATGACTCCTTGAACCAAAGAATGATCAATAATATCAAGGTATATTGTCTCTTACTTAGACTGATAAATCCAAAAGAAATTGCTATATCCTCGATTCAAAGAGGAGAGATGCATCTGGATGTAATGCTAATTCAGAAAGATCTAGCTCTTACAGAATTGATAAAAAAAGGAATATTAATTATCGAACCAATTCGTCTATCTATAAAAAGGGATGGAAAATTGATTATATATCAAACTATAAGTATTTCATTGGTCGAGAACAATAAACACCAAACTAATAGAAAATGCATAAAAAAAAGTTATATTGATAAGAGGAATTTGGATAAACCCATTGTACGATATGGGAATATGCTTGTGAATGGGGACACAAATTATTATGATTTCCTTGTTCCCGAAAATATTCTATCTCCTAGACGTCGCAGAGAATTGAGAATGTTAATTTGTTTCAATTCCCATAATTGGAATGTTACGGATAGAAATAGAAATCCATTATTTTGCAATGAAAACAACATAAGAAACTCTGGAAAATTTTTGGATGAGGACAAGCATCTTAATACGGATACAAATAAATTCATTAAATGCAAATTTGTTCTTTGGCCCAATTACCGATTAGAAGATTTAGCTTGTATGAATCGCTATTGGTTTGATACCAATAATGGCAGTCGTTTCAGTATGTCAAGGATACATATGTATCCACGATTTAGAATTATTTAATTTAATAGTATATTTCCTATATCATATATATATATATCTATATTCCGTGACATTTTCGGTATATGAAAGCCGAAAGATGTATGCATATGCTATGTTATATTTTGGTAAATGATACAGATTGAATGGTGTATCCATTCAATTGGATATAGGAATAAATAAATTAGGGGAATCCTTTTAGATAGAAATAAATTCTTTTCTTTCGTTAATGTGGAAACATATTATCCCTTTCTATCCAAATCAAATTTTCAATTTGATTTGGATAAAATAAAGAAGTAGTATATGAATAAATCCAAATTTTTGTGTGTACTAGATGTGTGTACTAGATTAAAATAACCGGCATAATTCTTTTTTTTTTATTTTTCCTGATCGGAAAAATCCATGAAAAAGAAAGAAAAAGGATAGAAAAATTTTTTATGGTCAAAAATTCATTCATTTCCATTATTCCACAAGAAGAAAAAGAAGAAAACAAGGGTTCTGTTGAATTTCAAGTATTCAGTTTCACCAATAAGATACGGAGACTTACTTCACATTTGGAATTGCACAAAAAAGATTTTTTATCACAAAGGGGTCTACGAAAAATTCTAGGAAAACGTCAACGGTTGCTGGCTTATTTGTCAAAGAAAAATAGAGTACGTTATAAGAAATTAATTGGTCAGTTGGATATTCGAGAGCCAAAAACTCGTTAATTTAATCGTTTGAATTTTTTAGTAGTATTCCATTTTTTGTTTTGATGAGTCTCGTTTTGAGGAATTCATGGAATAATGAATTAAGGAAGAAAAGATATGACAGTACCGGTTACAAGAAAAGATCTCATGATAGTCAATATGGGGCCTCACCACCCATCAATGCATGGTGTTCTCCGACTAATCGTTACTCTCGATGGTGAAGATGTTATTGACTGTGAGCCCATATTGGGCTATTTACACAGAGGAATGGAAAAGATAGCGGAAAATAGAACAATTATACAATATCTACCTTATGTAACACGATGGGATTATTTAGCTACTATGTTCACAGAGGCAATAACCGTAAATGCGCCAGAACAATTGGAAAATGTTCAAGTACCTCAAAGAGCTAGCTATATCAGAGTAATTATGCTGGAATTGAGCCGTATAGCTTCTCATTTGTTATGGCTTGGACCTTTTATGGCGGATATCGGTGCACAGACTCCCTTTTTCTATATTTTCAGAGAAAGGGAATTGATATATGATCTATTCGAAGCCGCCACAGGTATGCGAATGATGCATAATTATTTCCGTATTGGAGGAGTAGCTGCTGATCTACCTTATGGATGGATAGATAAATGTTTGGATTTCTGCGATTATTTTTTAACAGGAGTTGTTGAATATCAAAAACTTATTACGTGGAATCCCATTTTTTTGGAACGAGTTGAAGGAGTGGGCATTATTGGTGGAGAAGAAGCTGTAAATTGGGGTTTATCAGGACCGATGTTACGAGCTTCTGGAATCCAATGGGATCTTCGTAAAGTTGATCATTATGAGTGTTACAATGAATTCGATTGGGAAGTCCAATGGCAAAAAGAAGGAGATTCATTAGCTCGTTATTTAGTACGAATCGGTGAAATGAAGGAATCCATAAAAATTATTCAACAGGCTCTAGAAGGAATTCCTGGAGGACCTTATGAAAATTTAGAAGTACGACGCTTTGATAGAGCAAAGAATTCCGAATGGAATGATTTTGAATATAGATTTATTAGTAAAAAACCTTCACCCAATTTAGAATTGTCGAAACAAGAACTTTATGTGAGAGTGGAAGCCCCAAAAGGAGAATTGGGAATTTATTTGATAGGAGATAATAGTGTTTTCCCCTGGAGATGGAAAATTCGTCCACCCGGTTTTATCAATTTGCAAATTCTTCCTCAGCTAGTTAAAAGAATGAAATTGGCTGATATCATGACGATATTGGGTAGTATAGATATCATTATGGGAGAAGTTGATCGTTGAAATGATAATTGATACGACAGAAGTACAAACTATCAATTCTTTTTCTACATCGGAATTTTTAAAAGAAGTGTATGGACTAATATGGATTGTACCCATTTTGACCCTTATATTGGGAATAACAATGGGGGTACTAGTAATTGTGTGGTTAGAAAGAGAAATATCTGCAGCGATACAACAACGTATTGGGCCTGAATATGCTGGCCCGTTGGGAATTCTTCAAGCTATAGCGGATGGGACTAAACTACTTTTTAAAGAGGACCTCCTCCCATCTCGAGGAGATATTCGTTTGTTTAGTGTGGGACCGTCTATAGCGGTTATATCAATTCTACTAAGTTATTTAGTAATTCCTTTTGGGTATCGTCTTGTTTTAGCCGATCTCAGTATAGGTGTTTTTTTATGGATCGCCATTTCTAGTATTGCTCCTATTGGGCTTCTTATGTCAGGATATGGATCGAATAATAAATATTCCTTTTTAGGTGGTCTACGAGCTGCTGCTCAATCTATTAGTTATGAAATACCATTAACTCTATGTGTGTTATCAATATCTCTACGTGTGATTCGTTGGAATATGAACTTTGAACCTCTCTTCTAGAAATAAAAGAAAAAAGAAAGAGGTTCAATGTATTGAATAGATGTTTTCATTTTTTTTTATTCAGCATTCGGGTTGATGAGTTAAACCAGATAGTTATATGAGTGAAACTAAACAGCTTCCAAATTTGTAGTAAGAAGAAACAATCTCATTCCCTATGTACAAGAATAAAGTTGAAGTAAAAATAAGCAGTGTAAACTGCTTACCCCAAGATTAAGATTTTTTGATTAGTCATCATATCTTGAAGCGGGCGCAAACAAAAGATCAACTGTATGGAGTTTCTACTACTGTCTCATATGTATTACTATACCGGGGATCAATCAAAAGTCAGTGGACGGTTAGGAACACCAAGGTACACAAAGGATTAGTAATGGAGATAATGTAAGGTATCAAAAAAGAGGTATTTCTTCATAAAACGAATCATAATAAGGACTTGAAATTGGTAGAAATGATCAAGTAGTACTTCCCTACGATTCCGATCTAGAGTATGCTCCTATTCACTGGTTAAAGAAATGACTATCAAGAACGAATTAATTCTTTATTTTATTTTTGAGTATCCTCCTCTGAGACAGAAGAACAGGAAAAAAGAAATGGAATGCAGTAATTGAATGAATAATAAAAAAAGGGGATCCCTATTTATTCTTTTCTCTATCCATATTCATACATATCGAATTCTTATCACGATTCATGAACTAATGACTAATTCTTTTTATTTTGTATTGATTGATATAAGGAGTATTTTATTGAAATATTAAGTTATTACCGAACAAAGAGAAATTTTTATTGTAAAGGATGAGATCAATTCGGAAGCACTTTTTTTATTATTCTAGCAGACAGAATTCCATTGGTCTAATTTGGGACTTTCCGATGTATCTTTATTCTATCCATCCAAAGATGGTGATAATACCGAACCCGTCCTTACATTTTTTTTGTGGCCATCGAGGAGCCGTATGAAGCTGAGGTCTCACGTACGGTTTTGAAATAGCGATGGGAACAGTGATGTTATTATCGACTATGATTATCTAACAGTTCAAGTACAGTTGATATAGTTGAAGCACAGTCAAAATATGGTTTTTGGGGGTGGAATCTGTGGCGTCAGCCTATAGGATTTATTGTTTTTCTAATTTCTTCTCTAGCCGAATGTGAGAGATTGCCCTTTGATTTACCAGAAGCGGAGGAGGAATTAGTAGCAGGTTATCAAACCGAGTATTCGGGTATCAAATATGGTTTATTTTATCTTGCTTCTTACCTAAATTTATTAGTTTCTTCATTATTTGTAACAGTTCTTTACTTAGGTGGGTGGAATTTACCTATTCCGTATATATCCATTTCTGAGCTTTTCGGAATAAAAAAAATCGCCGGCATTTTTGGAATAACAATGGGTATCCTTATTACATTAACTAAAGCTTATTTGTTTCTCTTCATTTCTATCACAACAAGATGGACTTTACCTAGAATGAGAATGGACCAGTTATTAAATCTTGGATGGAAATTTCTTTTACCTATTTCTCTAGGTAATCTGTTATTAACAACTTCTTCCCAACTTGTTTCATTATAAATAAGAGAATACGATAACACTATTTTAGATTCATAATCTCTATCAAACAAGAGAAAGAAACGTCAAATTTTTCATGTATATCTACAATATGTTCCCTATGGTAATTGGGTCCATGAATTATGGTCAACAAACAATACGAGCTGCAAGGTACATTGGTCAAAGTTTCATAATTACCTTATCCCACACAAATCGTTTACCTGTAACTATTCAATATCCTTATGAAAAATCGATCACATCAGAGCGTTTCCGGGGTCGAATCCACTTTGAATTTGATAAATGTATTGCTTGTGAAGTATGTGTTCGTGTATGCCCGATAGATCTACCCGTTGTTGATTGGAGATTTGAAAGAGATATTAAAAAGAAACAATTACTTAATTATAGTATAGATTTCGGGGTTTGTATATTTTGTGGTAACTGTGTCGAGTATTGTCCAACAAATTGTTTATCAATGACTGAAGAATATGAACTTTCTACTTATGATCGTCACGAATTGAATTATAATCAAATTGCTTTGGGTCGATTACCAATCTCAATAATTGGAGATTACACAATTCAAACAGTTATGAATTCGACTCAAATAAAAATAGACAAAGATAAACCCTTTGATTCAAGAACAATTACCGATTACTAAGATTTTGTTTTGATATAAAGGATCCATTTTATTTTGGGTAGTCAGTAACTACAAATAAAAACTAATGATTGTTGAGAATCACTCTTTGATTTAAACTAAAAATATATTTTTAGTGATGATTTCAAAATAGCAAATTTCAACTACTTTTTTCTTTTTTTTCTTTCGGATAAATATAAATAAAGTAAGGTTGGCCCGATAATTTTATCTATATCTACATTAATCCATATTCAAATTCAATTCAATTATAAATGTATCATATACATTATTATATACAAGAAAACAAAAATAGGGTAACCCCTTTTCCTTTCCTGGACCATTTATTTAGTAAAGTTAAAGTAAGGTCATGAAATAGTTAAAGTTATTTATTTTGTATTTTATACATAATGGGTTTACCTGGACCAATACATGATATTCTTGTTGTATTTCTGGGGTCAATTCTTGTATTAGGGGGTCTGGGGGTAGTATTATTTACCAATCCAATTTATTCTGCCTTTTCATTGGGATTGGTTCTTGTTTGTATATCCTTATTCTATATTTCATCGAACTCCTATTTTGTAGCTGCCGCACAGCTCCTTATTTATGTGGGAGCCATAAATATCTTGATCATATTTGCTGTAATGTTCATGAATGGTTCAGGATATTCCAATAATTCCTATTTTTGGACCATTGGAGATGGGGTCACTTTGATGGTTTGTACAACTATTCTTTTTTCACTAATTACTACTATCCCAGATACGTCATGGTACGGAATTATTTGGACTGCAAGGTCAAACCAGATTATGGAACAGGACCTAATAAATAACGTTCAACAAATTGGGATTCATTTATCAACAGATTTTTATCTTCCGTTTGAACTCATTTCAATAATTCTTTTAGTTTCCTTGATAGGTGCAATTACTATGGCTCGACAATAAGCAATAAAAATACTTAACTTATAATGATTCCCAATTCTTAGAATTATAACTAAATTCTAAATAAATAAATAGAAATTTTTAGTTAAATCTATCTACCGTCAATATCTTCTTTTGTTGTGTAATTGTTCTATTCTAATCAATTGAATCGGTTGAATTGTTATTCATATTGAAATGAATCGAGATTGATAAGGAGTTAGTCAATGATGTTTGAGCATGTCCTTTTCTTGAGTGTTTATTTATTTTCTATCGGTATCTATGGATTGATCACAAGTCGAAACATGGTTAGAGCGCTTATGTGTCTTGAGCTTATACTAAATTCGGTTAATATCAATCTTGTAACATTTTCTGATATATTTGATAGTCGCCAATTAAAAGGAGACATTTTCTCAATCTTTGTTATAGCCATTGCAGCTGCTGAAGCAGCTATTGGACTTGCTATTGTTTCGTCGATCCATCGTAACAGAAAATCAACTCGTATTAATCAATCGAATTTGTTGAATAATTAGTGATAATCATCATAGATAATTTAAATAAAGACACATAAAAATATTTAATAGAATTGAAATACTATTTTTTATTGAATTTGAATGCAATTCCATTTTATTGAATTGCATTTTTATATTTATATTGAAATAATGATGACCAATTTGTTGGCCAATTAATTTTAATTCGCATGTGTAACTCGTATCATCATAATTGTTGAAACGAAAATCAAAGTGTCTTGACCTTTTCTCATAAACAGATTGATTTAAGAAATATATTGATTGTTTTTAATAAACCACTGTTTCGTCTGGTGTCTACAATATTACAATATATAATATATGATTCATTTACTACTAATTTGATTTGACCAGATCGAAAATCTTTTATGTTCAAAACTGTAATTTATAGATCCAATGTCACATTCAGTAAAAATTTATGATACATGTATAGGGTGTACTCAATGTGTACGAGCTTGCCCCACAGATGTATTGGAAATGATACCTTGGGACGGATGTAAAGCCAAGCAAATAGCTTCCGCGCCAAGAACCGAGGACTGTGTAGGTTGTAAGAGATGTGAATCTGCCTGCCCAACAGATTTTTTGAGTGTCCGTGTTTATTTAGGGCCTGAAACAACTCGCAGCATGGCTCTATCTTATTGATACGTTACAAAAAACTCCACTTGAATCATTTGTGATTCCTCTTTACCGACAAAAGCCCGTGCTCGACAAAATATATTATTTTGAGGACGGGCTTCTCTGGTCAAAATGTATCTTGTCTTTATCACGAGTTATTTTCCTTGGTTAACAATACTTGTTGTTTTACCGATATTCGCGGGTTCCTCAATTTTCTTATTCCCTCATAGAGGGAATAAGATGTTTAGGTGGTATACTATATGTATATGCTTATTAGAACTCCTTCTAACGACTTATGCATTCTGTTATCATTTCCAATTGGATGATCCATTAATGCAATTGAAGGAAGATTCTAAATGGATAGATGTTTTTGATTTCCACTGGAGACTAGGAATCGATGGGCTTTCCATAGGACCCATTTTACTGACAGGATTTATCACTACTTTAGCAACTTTAGCAGCTTGGCCAATTACTCGAAATTCGCGGTTGTTCTATTTCCTGATGCTAGCAATGTACAGCGGTCAAATAGGATTATTTTCCTCTCGAGACTTTTTACTTTTTTTCATCATGTGGGAGTTAGAATTAATTCCTGTTTACTTACTTTTATCCATGTGGGGGGGAAAGAAACGTCTCTACTCGGCTACAAAGTTTATTTTGTACACTGCAGGGGGTTCCATTTTTTTCTTAATAGGAGTTCTAGGTATGGGTTTATATGGTTCCAATGAACCAACATTAGATTTTGAAAGATTAATTAATCAATCATATCCTGTGGCATTGGAAATAATATTCTATTTTGGCTTCCTTATTGCTTATGCTGTCAAATTGCCGATTATACCCCTACATACATGGTTACCTGATACCCATGGAGAAGCACATTACAGTACATGTATGCTTTTAGCTGGAATCCTATTAAAAATGGGCGCATATGGATTGATTCGGATCAATATGGAATTACTACCCCACGCTCATTCTATATTTTCTCCTTGGTTGGTGATAATAGGAACAATGCAAATAATCTATGCAGCTTCAACTTCTCTTGGTCAACGTAATTTAAAAAAGAGAATAGCCTATTCCTCTGTATCTCACATGGGTTTCACAATTATAGGAATTGGTTCCATAACCGACATGGGACTCAATGGAGCTATTTTACAAATGCTCTCTCATGGATTTATTGGTGCTGCACTTTTTTTCTTGGCGGGAACGAGTTGTGATAGAACACGTCTTGTTTATCTCGAAGAAATGGGAGGGATATCTATCCCAATGCCAAAAACATTTACCATGTTCAGTAGCTTCTCGATGGCTTCTCTTGCATTGCCAGGAATGAGTGGTTTTGTTGCGGAATTTTTAGTATTTTTTGGACTAATTACTAGTACAAAATATCTTTTAATGTCAAAAATGCTAATTACTTTTGTAATGGCAATTGGAATGATATTAACTCCTATTTATTTATTATCTATGTTACGTCAGATGTTTTATGGATACAAGTTATTTAATATTCCAAACTCTAATTTTTGGGATTCTGGACTACGAGAACTATTTCTTTCAATCTGTATCTTTCTACCCGTAATAAGTATTGGTATTTATCCCGATTTTGTTCTCTCGTTATCAGTTGACAAGGTACACGCTATCTTATCCAATTATTATCATAGATAGTGTTTCATTAATGAAACGGAAGGAAAGTCTTATAATTCTTTGAATTTAATATTTTGAAAATCGTTTGCTGTACTGTATAATGAAAAAAGAAATAAAATGAATAAGAATTGTAATTAGATACATCTCGAGTTTTTGAGAACCATTTAAATTTGAATGATTCCTTGATTCAAACGGTTCTCAAAAACTCATAAAAACAAACTTTCGTTATATATGGGATGATGCTTTTATCTTATGTATTCTTCATGTAGTTTATTCAATTAGATGTTTATGTGAATGAACCATAACTATGTAGACCTATTCCTAATAGATTGATCCCAAAATAGCATATCCAAATTATAATAAATCCTATAGAAGCTACAAGTGCCGAATTCGTACCTTTCCAATTTATATTTGTTCTAGTATGTAAATAAATCGCGAATATGGTCCAAGTAATAAATGCCCAAGTTTCCTTGGGGTCCCAATTCCAATAGGATCCCCATGCCTCATTAGCCCATACTGCTCCACAAAGAATACCTATGGTTAAAAAGGTAAACCCTAGACTAATGACACGATAACTCCAATAATCCAAACGCTCAGTTAATTGATATTTGTAATAATTTTGAAATGAAGGAAAAGAAGTGTTTTTAAAAACACTTCTTTTTTCATTCAAATATTCAATCTCACCAAAGAAAAATGACTTAATTAATAAATTATTGCTTTTACAAAAAATTTTGATGTTTTTTCGAAATGTAATGACTAGAAGAGCGACTGATAATAATGATCCGCATAAAAGAGCTGCATAGCTCAATAACATCATACTTACGTGCATCATTAACCACTGAGATTGTAGAGCAGGTACTAATATTGTGGATTGATGCATTTCAGTTGAAAGACCCGACATGGCAAAGCCTTGAGTAAAAATGGTACTTGGTGCAATTATTGTGCTTAAATCGTTTTTAAGGTTACGTATCTTGGGAATCATATGAATAATGAAGAAACTACACGAAAGGAAGATTAATGACTCGTATAAATTACTTAATGGAAAATGTCCCGAAGAAATCCAACGAGAAATTAATAATCCTGTTATAGAGAAAAAGGTAGCTATCATCCCTTTTTCTGATGAATCACGTAATCCTACAATTTTGTGGACTAATAAGGTCATCAAATGAATCATAATCACAATTGAAATGATCGAAAAAGAGATATGAGTTAATATATGTTCTAAAGTCACAAATATCATAAAAGGGGTCCCATTACAGAATTGGAAATCGCGAATTGAATACATTTTAGGATCTATTGTATCTCTTTTAGAAGATGCCGCCACTCGGACTCGAACCGAGATGCTTTAGCACTGCTTCCTAAGAGCAGCGTGTCTACCGATTTCACCACGGCGGCTTACTTGAAATAATAATAGTCAATTCATGTTGAATCGTCGAGATTCAAGGATTCAATATAGTTTAGGAAACATTAATTAGAATCAATGAATAAAGACTGGTTTGTGGTTTAAATATTTGAATCTTCAATAAAATATCTACCTAGGTAGTATCGTCGTGGGTCTTTTAACAATCAACTTTCATGTACTAGAAACTCAATTTTCTCCAAACAGTTGGAACTCCATAGTTTTTTCTCGGTTGAGGTATAAAACTAAGAATTGTCTTTTTTTCTCAATTTTTTTATGATTTGTTTTTCATTTATCCGATTTCATGGATTCAAATGAAAAAGATTGAGTTTTTTTTTCAATGAACAAAATCAAATAACTAGGATTTCATATCTATCACAATTTCATCATTAAATACAAATAATTTGTTATTTTTCTAATGATTTCGATACCTTAGTATATTTTAATTTTAGTATATTTAAATTAAAGTATTAATATTCTTTATTGCGCATATAATTTATAATTTATAATACCATTTACAAAACCAATTAAGTTTTGGGATAGGCATATAACAAAAGAGTTTCAATCTCTATCACAATTGTACTTTTCTATTGTGAAAAGTACAATTGTGATAGGGAAAAAAATAATACTTAGAACCCAATATACAAAAAACTCTTATTCTATATATCACAGCAGTGAGTTCTAAGTAATATTGAGAAATTTAATACAGAAAAATACATTAGTTAACATTAATCTTACAAAATTTGGGGTTCTTTAGGCTATATCAATTGAGATTATTCTAAGACTTTATTATTTGTTTGTCGCACAAAAAAACTTTTTGAATGCCCGGTGGAAACCGATTTCGCTAAAGAAAAAGTTTTTACTGCAACTAAATATCCTTTTTTCTTCCAAATATTTCTACGAATACGTTTTTTTGACATAGAAGTACGTTTTTTTGGAACTGCCATTCAAAAAAGGGGGGTTCCTCCTTTTATCGTTGTATGTGAAAGACATGTA